GCGAAATTTTTTTCTAGAATGCCCAATATCTGTTTTACATCTTCTAGGCGAAAATGCTCAATTTTCATAAGATCTTCTTGACTCTTATTCATAAGGTCCAATAATGTATATATATTGGACCTTATGAGGCAATTATAAACTCTGGGAGACAATTCGAATTGATCAATAAAAATAGATTTCAATGCTATTTTGTTTTTTCCGACTTTATCTAATTTATTGTGAAAAGTAAAGGGGGATAAAGGAACCATATGTTGGTTGTCCTCTAAAAGTAAGTTTTCTTCTTCCTTATATAAAAAGGGAATAAATAAATCAATCAAATTCCGGGAGGCTTCATGAAGTGCTTCTTTCGGAGTTAAACTGCCATTTGTCCATATTTCGAGAAAGAGTATCTCTTGTTTTTCATTCCCATTTCCATAGGAATGAATACTATGATTCACGTTTCGAACAGGCATGAATACAGCATCTACAGGATAACTTCCATCTTGAAAGTTATGTGGCATCTTTATAAGATATCCGCGATTTCTTTCAATTTCTAATCCAATACGTAAATTTATTGGTTCTGTCAAGCTAGCTATATGTTGTGTATTGTCGACAATTTCTACATAAGGTGGTAAGATGATATCTCGAGCAGTTACATATCCAGGACCTCTAACACAAATAGACGCGTCACAAGTTCCATATAGATTACTTCTCAATACAATTTCTTTCAAATTCATTATAATTTCGTGGGCCGATTCTTGAATACCCGTTATAGTAGAATATTCGTGGGAGACGTTCTCAGATTTTACACGTGTGATACATGTTCCTTCTATTTCTCCAAGCAAAGCTCTTCGCATCGCAATGCCTATTGTGTCGGCTTGTCCTTTCATAAGTGGAGACAGAATAAATCGACCATAATAAAGGCGTTTACTGTCTGTTCTTGATTCAACACACTTCCACTGTAGTGTCCGAGTAGATACTGTTACTTTCTCTCGAACCATAGTAATAATATTTTTTTTGATTGAATTATTTATTTCTCTTGTTTCTCTTGAAATTTCTTCACTGTTTATTTCTATACACGTCTTTTTTTCGGAGGTCTACAGCCATTATGTGGCATAGGGGTTACATCCCGTACAAAAGTTAATAGTATACCACTTCTACGAATAGCTCGTAATGCGGCGTCTCTTCCGAGACCGGGACCTTTTATCATGACTTCTGCTCGTTGCATACCTTGATCTACTACTGTACGAATAGCAACTGATGCTGCAGTTTGAGCGGCAAAGGGTGTCCCTCTTCTTGTACCCTTGAATCCACAAGTACCGGCCGAGGACCAGGAAACCACCCGACCTCGTACATCTGTAACTGTAACAATGGTATTATTGAAACTTGCTTGAACATGAATAACTCCCTTTGGTATTTTACGTGCACTTTTACGTGCACCAATACGTACATTTCTACGTAAACCAGTTCTCGGTATACCTTTTGCCATATTGTATCATCTCATAAATATGAGTCAGAAATATATGGATATATCCATTTCATGTCAAAACAGATTCTTTATTTGTATTTGTACGCTGAGCTCTTTAGTGAGTCTGATTATCCCTTTATCCTTGTCTTCGTTTATGTCTCGGATTGGCACAAATTACTCTAATGCGACCCCGTCTACGGATTAGTCGACATTTTTCACAAATTTTACGAACGGAAGCTCTTATTTTCATATTTGTCATTCCTTATCTTAATTCTGAATCTACTTCTCGATAGAAAATAGGTTTCTTGGAATTTTTTATCTTGAATCGTATTGAATAAAAATCACCTAATCCTTCAAATCTTTGTTTCGGAGTCGATAAATTATACGTCCTCTGGTTGAATCATAACGACTTACTTCAATTTTGACTTTATCTCCGGGAAGTATCCGTATAAAACTACGCCGGATCTTTCCCGAAACATAACCTAGAATCAGATCCTCATTATCTAAACGAACCCGGAACATGCCATTGGGAAGCGATTCAGTAATTAAACCTTCATGAATCCATTTTTGTTCTTTCATTCCAGGTAAAGCCCCCTTGAGGTATCAACTAATGGAGGAGAAACGATATTAGACAACTCACCCCCTTATCTTTTTTTTTTTACAAATAGGAAGAGGTTCCGGATTTCATTTGGATATTAAATGGATTACCATATATAACATAAAATTTCTCCGCCGATTCCTTCTAGCCGAGCCTCCCGATCTGTCATTATACCCCGAGAAGTAGAAAGAATTACAATCCCTATCCCACCTAAAATTCTAGGAATTCGTTGAGAGTTAGAATAAATTCGTAGACCGGGTCGGCTGATCCGTTTTAAATTTAACAAATTCCTATAGGGTCTTTTCCTATTCCTGCTATGTCGCAGGGTTAAAACTAAAAATTTTTGGTTTTTTTCTCGATGTTTTCTGACGTTTTCGATAAAACCTTCTCGGAAAAGTATTTTAACAATATTTTCGGTAATATTAGTAGATGCTATGCGAACAACTCTTTTTCTATCCATATCAGCATTTCGTATAGAGGTTATTATCTCAGCAATAGTGTCTCTACCCATGATGAACTCAAACTTTTGGTGTCTCAAAATTGGATATAATTAACATGTTTTTTTATTGGTTTATGAATATAAAATTTTTAAGGTATATACGCGAAACACAAGCTACGAATTAATCTAGTTCTTAAACTATTTCTTTTCAAATACCCCAAAAATATCAGATCTCTTTTTATTTTATAATACTTCTATAATACTTCGGGAGCTAATGAAACTATTTTAGTAAAATTTAATTGTCTCAATTCGCGGGGGATTGCCCCAAAAATGCGAGTTCCTTTTGGGTTTCCTTCTTGATCAATTACAACTGCAGCATTGTCATCATATCGTATTATCATACCGCTGTCACGTTTAAGTTCTTTACAGGTACGAACAATTACAGCTCTGACTACTTCTGATTTTTCTAGGGGCATATTTGGTACTGCTTCTTTGATCACAGCAACAATAACGTCACCAATATGAGCATATCGGCGATTACTAGCTCCTATGATTCGAATACACATCAATTTTCGAGCCCCGCTGTTATCCGCTACATTTAAATAGGTCTGAGGTTGAATCATATAAATTTTTGAGTCTATTCTTCCAATGCAAAGGATGAAAAAAAATAAAAGAAATATTGTTTGTCTAAGTCTAAAAAAAGAAACCTGCGATTTTGTTTCATCCCCAAGACTCATTTCTGTCGGTTCTATATTTTTATCCCGAAATAATAAATTGAGTTCGTATAGGCATTTTGGATGCTGCTATTAAAATAGCCCTTTTAGCTATATTTTCGGTTACTCCACCCATTTCATATAGTATTCGCCCCGGTTTAACAACAGCTACCCAATATTCAGGGGATCCTTTCCCTGAGCCCATACGTGTTTCAGCAGGTCTTACTGTAACTGGTTTATCTGGAAAGAGCCGGACCCATATTTTTCCACCACGGCGTGCATTTCGTGTCATTGCTCGGCGACCTGCTTCGATTTGTCTCGATGTGATCCAAGCGGGTTCAAGTGCTTGAAGAGCATATTTACCGAAACAAATATGATTACCTCGATAAGATATTCCCTTCATTCTTCCTCTATGTTGTTTACGGAATTTAGTTCTTTTGGGGTTATAGTTGATGGTTGTTTCGGAATTTCATCTCTACTACAGAGCTGGACGTGAGAGTTTCTTCTCATCCAGCTCCTCGCGAATAAAAGGATTCAAAATTGAATTTCAATTAATTTGAATAGCTATTAGAACATTTTTAGAAAAGATTTTATTTTTTTCTAACGTCCTAATAAATCTTTATTGTCTTTTGTCCTTTATCCGAGTTTACCAATTCAAAAAAAGAAAGTTTTCGCGGGCGAATATTGACTCTTGCAATCTCTATTTCAGTCCTAGCACTTGTTCGTCACTTTTCCGAATAGATGAATTAATTTCCGGTTCATTTCGCCATCCTAACTAGTGAATTATTAAGATTCATTTGTTTAATAAAATCTTTTGCATTCACAGGTTCCTTCGTTTCCACCACTTCGTACTAAATGATTAGGTCAGAATTCTACAACGGAGCTCATAATCCAATTTATTCTTGAGTCAACCTTCTTAGTCTTTATTGACTCGAAGCTCTTGAGTTTTTTCTTCTCTTCTATCAGAAATTCCTTGAAAATTTCATTATGTATGAATCAATTAGTATTGATGCTTTATTACATTGTCTTTTATGAGATAACCCACAGACCTTCCATATTAGAATTCTATATCATTGATATTCTTTTTCTCTCTTTCTCTCATCCTTCCATTTATCCACACCTTTCTTCTGTAATTTTGCTTTAAAAAAGTTTAATTATTTCAGTTGCTACAAAGATATGACTTATTTAACATATCTTGACTGGTTCTTTAGATCCAGATAATATGAAGTGATGAATTGGTTTTCATACTATCGGGTCGGTCTTTTGTAACCCTAACCCTAAAAAAAAACCAACGAGTCACACACTAAGCATAGCAATTATATCAAAAGGTCAATTGAATTTTTATTCAACCCTATAGAATTAAGAATTAGTTTGATTGGTAGGAAAAAGAATGAACGAGTTTCTCCCTTTTTCCTTCTATCAATAGATAGAAGGAAAAAACAATGAAAGTTTTCTTATTCCTCTTCCTTGTCTATAAAAATCCAAATTTTGATGCCCAAAACCCCATAGATAGTCCGAACTGTATAGGAACAATAATTTATTTTAGCTCGAATGGTTTGTAGGGGAACCCTGCCCTCTCTGATCCATTCGACACGGGCAATTTCTTTTCCGTCGATACGCCCTGCAATTTGTACTTGAATTCCTTTTGTATCCGCTTGTTCAGTTAATTCAATAGCCTTTTTCATTGCTTTTCGAAATGAAACTCTATTTTTTAATTGTCCGGCTATAAATTCTGCAAGAATATTAGGGTTCCCGTAAGGTTTTGCAATTCTTGTGATAGCAATGTTAAGTTTTCGATTCACA